AATAAGTTGCCTGAATTTTAAAGGATTATCTTGATAGGATAAAATATATAATTTTTAATAATTATACTTATTACAATTTTCTTTTAAAAAGATAAGCTAAATTTAAGCTACTAGGCTCATACCCTACTCATAAAGAAAATTTCTTTTCTTTTTATTACAAAAATACAAAATTAAACAGATAATATATCTTTTTTTATATTTAATAGAATTAAACTATTTCAAAAAAATTCAAAATTTTTTATGCATCTTAACATCAAAATATAAATAAATTAATTTAAATAAAATATATTAAATTAATTAAAAATAAAATTATTTAAAAAATTTATTTTTTTATAATAAAGATTTTATTTTATAAAAAATAACAATATTTTTTATTTAATTTTTCATAATTCTTATAAATTATTATTTTTTTTTTCTTTAATTTTTGGAACAATTTTAAGAATTTCTTCACTATCATGATTTAATTCTTGAATAGGATTAGAAATTAATTTATTATCTTTTATTCCTTTAATTATAAAAAATAAATTAAATTTAATTGAAACTTGTACTAAATATTTTTTAACTCAAACTCTTGCTTCAAATATTTTATTATTTTCTATTATTTTATCTTCATTTTTTTCTATAAAATTTATTTTTTTTTATTATTATTTTAATTTATTAAATTTTTTTATTTTTTTAACTTTATTAATAAAAATTGGATCAGCCCCATTTCATATTTGATTTATTCAAGTTTCAAGAAAATTAAACTGACAAAATAATTTTATTTTAATAACTTGACAAAAAATTGCACCTTTAATTTTAATTTCTTATTGTCATTTAAACTTTTTTATTTTCAGACTTCTCTCTCTATACTCTATTTTTATCGGAACTATAGGAGGTTTAAACCAAATTTGCCTACGAAAACTAATAGCTTATTCTTCCATTAATCATTTAGGATGAATTTTATTGAATATTATAATTAATATAAATAATTTTAAATTATATTTTTTAATCTATATTTTATTATCCTTTACAGTTATTTTTATATTTTTATTAATAAAAAGTTTTTTTATAAAACAACTTTATACAAAAAATTTATTAATTTCAATTAAATTTTTTTTAAATTTTCCTATTCTTTCTTTAGCTGGATTACCCCCTTTAATAGGATTTTTTCCAAAATGAATAAGTTTAGAACTTTTAATTAATTCAAATCTTTTATTTTTATCTTTTTTTATTACTTATTTTAGTTTATTTTCTATTTTTTTTTATATACGAATTTCTTATAATTTTATTTTTTTAAATCATTTTGAGATTAAAAATTTTATTTTTAAAAAAAACAATTTTATTTTTTTTTTTTTTTTTTTTTTATTTTCTTCTATTTTTAGATTATTTTTTATAAATTTTATATTTTTTTTTTAAATATTTTTTTATAAAATTTTAAGTTAAAAAAACTATTAACCTTCAAAGTTAAAATTGAAAAATAATTTTTTAAATTTTATAAAAAAATATATTAAAATTAAATTTTCAATAAAATTATTTTTTAAATTTATAGATTTTCTATTATTTATATATATAACATATAATATAATAATTCTATATTTTTAAATATATAWAWAWATATATATATATATATATATATATATAATGTTAATTATATAATTTTCAATAAAATTATTTTTTTTAAGAATAAAAATTATTATTTTTATATTATATAAAATTGATATTTTTTTCATTAATAATTATTTTTTTTTTAAAAAAATATTTTAATAAAAAATTTTTATTCCTTTAAATTTGCAATCTAATATCATTTTTAATGACTATAAAATAAATTATTTTTTTAATTAAAAAGAAGTTTTTCTTATTTATAGATTTACAATCTATTACTATTAATCAGCCATTTAATTTAAAATTTTTTATATAAAAATTTAAAAATTAATATTATTTTCTATTTTTATCTTTTTTTATTAAAAACTATTTAATTTTTCTTATTAATACATAATTTTTTTATATCTTTACAATTTATTATTAAATTAATTAAATAAATAATTAAATTATATTCAATTTAAATTCTTATTTTAAAAGTTAAATATTAAACATAAAATTGCAACAATGACTCTTTTCTACAAATCATAAAGATATTGGAACATTATATTTTATTTTTGGTACTTGATCAGGAATAATTGGGACCTCATTAAGTATATTAATTCGATTAGAATTAAGACACCCAGGATCATTAATTGGAAATGACCAGACGTTTAACGTCGTTGTTACTGCTCATGCTTTTATTATAATTTTTTTTATAGTTATACCTATTTTAATTGGAGGGTTTGGTAATTGATTAGTACCTTTAATATTAGGAGCCCCTGATATAGCTTTCCCTCGAATAAATAACATAAGATTTTGATTATTACCCCCTTCACTCTTTTTATTAATTTCTAGATCAATTGTAGAAAATGGGGCTGGTACAGGTTGAACAGTTTACCCTCCTCTTTCAGCATCTATTGCTCATAGAGGAGGATCAGTTGATTTAGCCATTTTTTCTCTTCATCTAGCAGGGGCCTCATCAATTTTAGGGTCAGTAAATTTTATTTCTACAATTATAAATATACGTTCAAAAAATTTAAACTTAGACCGTATACCTTTATTTGTTTGGTCTATTTTAATCACAACAATTTTACTTCTCCTTTCTCTCCCTGTTTTAGCTGGAGCTATTACTATATTACTTACAGATCGAAATTTAAATACAAGCTTTTTTGACCCTAGAGGGGGAGGAGACCCTATTCTTTATCAACATTTATTTTGATTTTTTGGACACCCAGAAGTTTATATTCTAATTTTACCTGGTTTTGGAATAATTTCTCATATTATTAGACAAGAAAGTGGGAAAAAAGAAACCTTTGGTACTTTAGGTATAATTTATGCGATGTTAGCAATTGGCCTTCTTGGCTTTATTGTGTGAGCTCATCATATATTTACTGTTGGAATGGATGTTGATACTCGGGCTTATTTTACTTCTGCCACAATAATTATTGCTGTTCCAACCGGAATTAAAATTTTTAGATGAATGACTACCTTTCACGGAACTCAAATTATTTTTTCCCCAGCAACTCTTTGATCATTAGGATTTATTTTCCTTTTCACAGTTGGAGGAATTACAGGAATTATCCTTTCAAATTCATCAATTGATATTATTCTTCATGATACTTATTATGTAGTAGCTCATTTTCATTATGTTCTTTCTATGGGAGCTGTTTTTACCATTATAGCAGGGTTTATCCATTGATTCCCTCTTTTTACAGGTTTAACTATAAATAATAATTGACTAAAATCTCAATTTTTTATAATATTCTTAGGTGTAAATTTAACATTTTTTCCTCAACATTTCTTAGGCTTAAGAGGAATACCTCGACGTTATTCTGATTATCCTGATGCTTTTACCTCTTGAAATACTATTTCAACATTAGGGTCTACTATTTCTATAATTAGAACTTTTTTTTTTATTTTTATTATTTGAGAAGCATTTTCTTCTAAACGTCTTATTGTTAATACCACCCAATTTAATTCTTCAATTGAATGACTACAAAAATTTCCTCCATCAGAACATAGCTATAACGAACTTCCTTTACTAACAACTAAATAATAAATAGTTCTTTTTTACAATCTTTCTTTATTTATACTTCTAATATGGCAGAATAGTGCAATGAATTTAAGCTTCATAAATAAAAATAATTTTTATTTTTTATTAGAATAAATATAATTTAATTACAATAAAAATTAATTTTTTAAAATTTTTTATAATGTCAACATGATCTAACATTAATTTACAAGATTGTAATTCTCCGATTATAGAACAAATAACTTTTTTTCATGATCATGCTTTATTAATTTTAATTTTAATCACAAGCTCAATTAGTTTTATATTTTTTTCAATATTTTTAAATAAATTTATCAATAAAAATCTTCTTCACAATCAAATAGTTGAAATAATTTGAACTATTCTACCTATTTTTATTTTACTTTTTATTGCTTTTCCTTCCTTACGAATTCTTTACATATTAGAAGAAATTAATAACCCCTCAATTTCTATTAAATCTTTAGGTCACCAATGATATTGATCTTATGAATATTCAGATTTTCCTTATATTGAATTTGACTCTTATATAATTCCTACTATTGAAATAAAAAATTCTTACTTTCGACTTTTAGAAGTTGATAACCGTTTAATTCTTCCTATTAAAAACCAAATTCGTATTTTAATTTCATCTTCAGATGTAATCCATTCTTGAACTATTCCTTCTTTAGGAATTAAAATTGATGGATCACCAGGTCGATTAAATCAAACAAACTTTTTTATTAACCGCCCAGGTATTTTTTTCGGCCAATGCTCAGAAATTTGTGGTATAAATCATAGCTTTATACCTATTGTAATTGAAAGAACACCTTCAAATAACTTTATCTATTGAATTAAAAAAAAATTTAGTCACTCATAATAAAATTCAACCAATTAAATAATTAATTATTTATTTTTTTTTATTATATTATATAACATAATTAATAAATTAATTACATAAAAAGAAAAATATAACTTACATTATTTTTATTAAAATTTATTACTTTAAAAATTTATATAATTAATATTTTTATAATAAATACATTATACATAAATATATAATATTTTTAAAATTTTTTATTATTCATCATTTCATTCCATTAGATGACTGAAAAGTAAGTAATGGTCTCTTAAACCAAAAAATAGTAAATTTAACAATTTACTTCTAATGAAAAAATTAGTTAATCTCTATATATAACATTAGTTTGTCAAACTAAAATAATTTAAAATAAATATTTTTTTATTCCTCAAATAGCCCCAACATTATGAATTTTATTATTTTTATTTTTTTTAATATTAATTATTTTTACTAGAATTATTATTTATCATAACCCTAACCCTGCCAATTTTTCTAAAAAATAACTTTTAAATAAAAATATTAAATAAATTTAATTTTTGTATTCTTTTTTTATTTAATGATATGTAATTTATTTTCTATTTTTGATCCAACTTCAACCTTTTTCAATTTTTCTTTAAATTGATTCAGTTCAATCTTTAGAATTCTCTTTATTCCATTTATATTTTGACTAATACCTTCTCGTTTAAATATCTTTTGAAATAAAATTTTTTTTACTCTCCATTCTGAATTTAAAATATTAATTGGAATTTATAGATTTAAAGGAACAACTTTTATCGCAATCTCTCTATTCACATTTATTTTAATAAATAATTTTTTAGGATTATTTCCTTATATCTTTACAAGTAGAAGTCATTTATCTTTCACTTTAACTTTAGCCCTCCCTCTTTGATTAAGTTTTATATTTTTTGGCTGAATAACAAACACCAATCATATATTTACCCATCTTGTTCCTCAAAGTACTCCTGTTTTATTAATACCATTTATAGTTTTAATTGAAAGAATTAGAAATATTATTCGACCTATCACTCTTTCTGTTCGATTAACAGCTAATATAATTGCAGGGCACCTTTTATTGACATTACTTGGAAATACCGGAAATAATTTTTTATTATCATTTATGTGAATTTTAATTTTATGTCAACTTTTATTATTAACTTTAGAATTTGCAGTTTCCATTATTCAAGCCTATGTTTTTACCATTCTAAGAACTCTATATTCAAGAGAAATTTTATAAAATTTTTTTTTTTAAAAATTTAACTTTAAAATGATAATAAGAAATAATAATAGCTGTCACCCTTTTCATTTAGTCAATTATAGCCCATGACCTTTAACAGGAGCTATTGGAGCTTTAATTATAACAATAGGGTTAACTAAATGATTCCATCAATTTAATAATAACCTTTTTTTACTAGGAAATTTAATTATTATCTTTACAATAATTCAATGATGACGAGATATCTCTCGAGAAGGAACTTTCCAAGGCCTTCATACTATTAAAGTAACAAAAGGCTTACAATGAGGAATAATCTTATTTATTGTTTCTGAAGTATTTTTTTTTATTAGCTTTTTTTGAGCATTTTTTCATAATTCTCTTTCTCCTACTATTGAATTAGGTAAAACATGACCTCCTATAACAATTTTACCTTTTAACCCTTTTCAAATTCCTCTCTTAAATACTTTAATTCTTCTTTCTTCAGGAATTACTGTTACTTGAGCCCATCATAGTTTATTAGAAAATAACCAAACTCAAACAACCCAAAGTTTATTTTTTACAATTTTATTAGGAATTTATTTTACTTTACTTCAAGCTTTTGAATATTTAGAAGCTCCTTTTTCTATTTCTGATTCTATTTATGGTTCAAGTTTTTTTTTAACTACTGGATTTCATGGAATTCATGTAATAATTGGAACTACTTTTCTTATTGTTTGTCTTATTCGTCATATAAATTTTAATTTCTCTAGTTATCATCATTTTGGATTTGAAGCTGCTGCTTGATACTGACATTTTGTAGATGTAGTTTGATTATTTCTTTATCTTTCTATATATTGATGAGGTAAATAAAATTAATTTTTTAAAGATATTAATTACTTTTTAAACAAAATATCCCCTTGTAATTTATATAATATAAAAATTATATTTGACTTCCAATCAAAAAATTTAAAAAAAAATTTAATATAAATAATTTTTTTATTATTTTTTTCTTTAACTTTAATTTTCTTTATTTCTTCTATTACTATAATTATTTCTTCTCTTTTAATAAAAAAAAAAAATATTAATCGAGAAAATTTAACTCCTTTTGAATGTGGATTTAACACTATCAATTCTCCTCGTCTTCCATTTTCTATTAAATTTTTTTTAATTTCTATTATTTTTTTAATTTTTGATGTAGAAATTACTTTAATTTTACCATTAATTTTAACAATTAAATATTCAAATTTATTTATATGAACAATTTCTAACTTCATTTTTTTAATTATTTTAATTATTGGCCTTTTTTATGAATGATTACAAGGGTCATTAAACTGATTATATTAAAAAACATAATATTATATATTAAAATAATTATTTATATATTAAATATACTATATTACTATTACATCTAATTTTATATATTAATATATACCTATTATATATATATTTAAAATTTTAATTTTCCATAAATCAAAATAACTAACAATACTAACAAATAACAAAACCTCTTTTCCCCTTCCTTTACATTTTTATATAATGATTATTACACTAATATAATAAATAATATTATATTATAAAAATATAGTTAATTATAACGTTTGATTTGCATTCAAAAAGTATTAAAAACTTTAATTATTTTTGATTTAATAATTATATATATAAATATATTATATATATATATATATTATCTTCACATTTTACCTTATTTTTAAAAAATAAGAAATAAATCTTTATATTTAGTTTCGACCTAATATTTGATAATTTAATTTTATCCTTATTTTTTATTTAATTAAAACCAAAAAAGAGGTATTTCACTGTTAATGATAAAATTGAATAATAAATATTAAATATTCTAATTAAAGAAATATGAAAATTTATCAAAATAAAGCTGCTAACTTTAATTTTTAATGGTTTAATTCCATTTATATTTCTTTTCTTTTTTTAATTAAAAAAATATTTTTTTCTTTATTATTTTTTTTACTTTTTATTCTTTATTTTAATTCTCTTTTACTTCTAAATCTAAATAATATTTCTTTTTATTTTTATTTTTTTTTATATAGTTTAATTTTTTTATTAAAACATTATATTTTCATTATAAAAAAAAAGAAATAGTCTTTTATAAAATTAATTTATTTAAAAATAAATATTTATTTCCTTAGCTGCTTCAAAACTATGCTCTTAATTTCTCTATAAGCTATTTAAATTTTAATTTTTATTAAATTTTTTTTTATTATATAAAAAAAAAATTTAATATTAAAATCAATAAAAAAAAAAGAAAAAAAAATATTAATATAATTTTAACTATCTTTATCTGAAAAAAAATAATAAATTTTCTTCACTTTATAAAATATTTTAATCTTTGTTGAACTCCAAAAAATTCAAATCATCCAAAATCAAAATCCCTAACTATTTTTCATCCTAAATTTAAAGGAAAATAAATAACTCCTACAGTTGAAATTAAGGGTATAAATCATATAAAATTAAAAAAAAAAGAAAAATAAAAGTAATGTAATGATTTATTAAAAAATTCTATTCTTTCAATTGAAAGATACCCCCCTAATACTCCCCCTAATAAACAAATTAATAAAACTAAAATTTTATTAAAAAAAGTTAAACATATTATAAAAGAAAAAGGAAAGATTAATCAATTTAATAATGACCCTCTAAAAATAACAAAAATTAATAAAGTAAATATTATTTTTGATATAATCTTTCTTCTCTCATTTATATTATTTATCCCATTAAAATTTAAATTAATAACTAATAAATAATAAAATAAACGAAAAGAATATATAACTGTTAATCCTACAGAAAAAAAAAATAAAAAAAAAATTAATAAATTCACCCAAGAAATTAAAACTATTTCTATAATTAAATCTTTAGAATAAAATCCTGCTAAAAAAGGAAACCCACAAAGAGCTAAATTAGCCACATTTATACAACAAATAGTAAAAGGTATAAAATTATATAATTCTCCCATATTTCGAATATCCTGAGAATTTTTTATATTATGAATTACAACTCCTGCACTTATAAATAATAAAGCCTTAAATAAAGCATGTGTTAATAAATGAAAAAAAGCAAGTTTTATAAAACCTAATCTTAAAATTCTCATTATTAATCCTAATTGACTTAAAGTAGACAAAGCAATAATTTTTTTTAAATCAAATTCAAAATTAGCTCCTATTCCAGATATAAATATGGTTAATCTAGAAATCAATAATAAAATTTCTCTTATTAATGTACCACAAAATAAAAGATGAAACCGAATTAACAAATAAACCCCTGCTGTTACTAAAGTCGAAGAATGAACTAATGCTGAGACAGGTGTAGGGGCAGCTATAGCTGCAGGAAGCCAAGATGAAAAAGGGATTTGGGCTCTTTTAGTTATTGCTGCAAAAATTACAAATAAACAAATTACCTGCATATCAAAATTAATTTTTATTAATTCAATATAAAATAAAAAATTTCAACTCCCAAAATTTAATATTCAAGCAATAGCTATTAATAAAGCAACATCACCTAACCGATTAGATAAAGCAGTTAATATCCCAGCTCTATAAGATTTTAAATTTTGATAATAAATTACTAAACAATAAGAAACTAATCCCAAACCATCCCAACCTAATAAAATTCTAATCAAATTAGGACTTAAAATTATAAATATTATTGAAAAAACAAATAATAAAACTATTAAAATAAAACGATTAATATTTTTATCTCCTAATATATAATCTTTTCTATAATAAATAACTAAAGAAGAAATAAATAATACAAAAGATATAAATAATAAACTAATTCAATCAAAAATTAAAACTATTATAATTGAATTTCCATTAATTCTAAAAATTTCTCACTCTAAAAAATAAGCTAAATTTATAAATAAAAATCATAATCTTATAAAAAATAATAAACTTCTAAATATTAATAGTATAAAAAAAAAAATTAAACAAATTGAAATAATTATTTCCACAATTTAAAATAATTAATTTAATATATTATTTCTTTGATACCACAAATCAATATTTTTTATAAACTATTTAAATTTTTTTAGCTATTAATTAATTTATTAACTATATCAAATAAAAAATATTTTTTAATTTTGCTTTTAAATCAAATTTTTTATTTATTTAAATTTATTTTAACTAAAATAAACTAAAAATTCTCTTTTTAAAAACAATAAATTTATTGGGACTCAATGAAGAAACAAAATTAAGTTTTCACGAACATTTCTAGAAAAAAATCCATAATTTCTATAATTAAATTTTCCATGTTGACTAAAAGAAAAAAGATATAAAGAATAAGCAGCAGAAAAAAAAGATATAACTATTAAAAAAAAAATTAATAATTTAGATCAACTTAAAATTCTTCTTAAAAGACCAATTTCACCAAGTAAATTTAAAGTAGGAGGAGCTGCTATATTTCCGGCACAAAATAAAAATCACCATAAAGTTATTCTAGGCATAAAAAATAATAACCCTTTATTTACTATTAATCTTCGTCTATTTAATCGCTCATAACAAATATTAACTAAAAAAAATAAACCTGAAGAACACAATCCATGAGCAATTATTAAACAAAAGGAAAATCCCCACCCAAATCTTCTGATTACTATTAATCCTCTCACAACAAATCTTATATGAGCAACAGAAGAATAAGCAACTAAAGATTTTAAATCAACCTGTCGTAAACATACTAATCTAATTAAACTTCCTCCAATTAAACTAAAAATAATAAAAAAAAAATTATACTTTAATAAATATTCTAAAATTAAAAAAGAAACCCGTATAATTCCATAACCCCCTATTTTTAATAAAACCCCCGCTAAAATTATAGACCCTGCAACTGGTGCTTCTACATGGGCCTTTGGTAACCAAACATGAACTAAAAATAAAGGTAACTTTACTAAAAAAGCAAAAATAAAGAAAAAAAATAAATAAAAATTTATTAAATTTAAATCTATTCTAAAATTTAAGAATAAAAAATTTAAACTAAAATATTCTTTTAAATCAATATAAAATAAACAAAATAATAAAGGTAAAGAAGCAAATATTGTATAAAAAAATAAATATAAACCAGCCTGAATTCGTTCTGGTTGAATCCCCCAACCAAAAATTATAAAAATAATAGGAATTAATGTAGATTCAAACCATAAATAAAATATAAATAAATTTAATCTTCTAAATGTTAAAATTAAAAAAATTAATAAAAATAAAATTAATAATAAATAAAAATTATTATATAAATTAAATTTAAAAATTATAAATCTAGACAAAATTATTAATCTACAAATTCAAATTCTCAAAAAAATAAATAAAAAAGATACTAAATCTATCCCCAACCCAAAATTTATATTAAATAATAAAAAATTAAAATTAGTTAAATACATAAAAAAAAAAAAAAAAAAAAAAAAATTATGTAAATTTCAATAATTATATTTATTTTTTAAAAAACAAATAACAGAAGAAAATCCTAAAAAAATAATAAATTTTAACATTTTTTTTAATATATTATTAACTACTTTATTTAAATTATTATACAAAATATAAATTAAACAAAAATATTATTAATATTTTCTATATAGCATATTCATACCCATGTATATCTTTATATATAACAATATTTTCTTCTATTATTTAAATAATTAATTAATATATTTACTAATTTTTAAAGTAGACAAATAGAGGAGAGGATCTTTTTAATATACACAAAAATATAAAAGCATAAACTTTCTTACACATAAATATATGGGTATATAAGTATATCCCATATGATTTATACCCTATTTTATTCTTTACAAATACTTTTTTATAATATGAAAATGAAATATTTAATATTTTAATTATTATTAAATTATTATAATAAAAAAATAATCAATATTACAAATTTAAATTCTTTTTAATTATAATAATGAAAAATTTAAAAAATTATCATTTCCGTATCTTCGAATTATTCTTACTAAAATAGAAAGTCCTAGAACTCTTTCACAAACAGAAAAAATTAAATAATATAAACAATAATAATATTCATAATTATAAAAATTTAAATAAAAAAAAAAAAAAAAAAATAATCTTAATACAATAAATTCTAATCTGATCAAAACCGTTAAAAAATGCTTATAAAAATTTAGAAAAGATAAGACCCCCAAAAAAAATATATAAATATATAAATATTCTATTATTATCATCTTAAAAAAATAAATTTAAATAGTTTAACAAAAACATTGATTTTGTAAATCAAAAATAAAAAAAAAAATTTTTTTAAATAAACCTTTTTATTCAGAAAAAATTTTATTTAATAAATTTTCTTTAATTTCCAAAATTAATATTTTTTTTATAAACTATTTTCTGAAAAAATATATTACAAAAAGTTATTTTTTTTACTTTATTATTTTCTTCAACTATTTTTTTTTTTTTAAACCACCCTTTATCAATAAATACAAATTTAATACTTCAAACTTTTTTAATTATAGGATTTTCAGGATTAATAATTAAATCATTTTGATTTTCTTATACTTTATTTTTAATTTTTTTAGGGGGTATATTAATTTTATTTCTATATATAACTGCAATTGCTTCAAAAGAAAAATTTTCATTAAAATTAAATGTAAATTTTTTTTGAATTTTTTTTCTTTTATTTATTTTTTTAATCATTTTTATACTTATTTTTTTTAACCCTTATTTTTTAATAAATAAAATTTTCAATATAGAAACAATAAAATTTAAAAATTTTAATTTTTTAATTGACAATAATTTTTTTATATTAAATAAAATTTTTAATTTTCCTATAAACTTTTTATCAATTTTTTTAATAATTTACCTTCTTTTAACATTAGTTGTTACAATAAAAATTTCTAACATTAGTAATGGTCCTATACGTACAAAATAATTTTAACAAATAATATTTACCATATCACACAACCAAAATGATAAAACCTATCCGAAAGACCCACCCTCTTTTAAAAATTATAAATAATGCTTTAATTGATTTACCAGCTCCTTCAAATATTTCTATATGATGAAATTTTGGTTCATTATTAGGGCTTTGCTTAATTATTCAAATTCTTACAGGATTATTTCTTTCTATACATTATTCAGCTAATACCTTAATTGCATATGATTCTATTAATCATATTTGTCGAAATGTAAATAATGGATGGCTACTTCGAACTTTACATGCTAATGGAGCTTCTTTTTTTTTTATTTGTATTTATCTTCATATTGGACGAGGAATTTATTATCAATCCTATAAATTTTTTTTCACTTGAATAGTAGGGGTTATTCTTTTATTTCTAACTATAGGAACAGCTTTTCTAGGTTATGTTTTGCCATGAGGACAAATATCATTTTGAGGAGCCACAGTAATTACAAATCTAGTTTCAGCTATTCCTTATCTAGGAATTACTATTGTCCAATGACTATGGGGAGGATTTGCCATTGATAATGCCACTTTAACCCGATTTTACTCTTTTCATTTTCTTTTTCCTTTTTTAATTTTAGCTGCTACCATAATTCATTTAATATTTCTACATCAAACAGGCTCAAATAACCCACTAGGAGTAAACAGAAATTATGACAAAATTCCTTTTCACCCATTTTTTTCTTTTAAAGATATTTTAGGCTATATTATTTTTTTTTTTTTTCTCTCTCTTATTTGTTTAATTTTTCCTTATAATTTAGGTGACCCAGATAACTTTATTCCTGCTAATCCTCTAAGAACCCCACCCCATATCCAACCAGAGTGATATTTTTTATTTGCCTATGCTATTCTTCGGTCTATTCCTAATAAATTAGGGGGAGTAATCGCTTTAGTATTTTCTATTGCTATTTTATTTATTCTTCCTTTTACTAACGGTTCTATACAAATCCAAAATAATTCTTTTTTCTTTCTTAACCAAATTTTATTTTGAACAATTCTAATTACAATTATTCTTTTAACCTGAATTGGGGCACGCCCTGTTGAAACTCCTTATATTTTAAGAGGCCAAATTTTAACTATTTACTATTTTTCTTATTTTATTTTTAACCCAATTATTTATTTTTTAATAGAAAAAAACATAAATTTTTAAATAAAATGCATTTAAAAATATTAAAAAAAAATTAAAAGTTAATGAACTTGAAAAAGTATATGTTTTGAAAACATAATATAGAAAAATAAAAGGTTTCTATTAACTTTTACTACTAATTTTTATTATTAAATTATAAAAATATTTAAACTAATAAAAAAAATCAAAAAATTTAATCTTAAAGGTAAAAGTCTTTTTCAAGTTAAACTTATTAATTTATCATAACGGAATCGAGGAAAAGAAGCCCGAAATCATAAAAAAGTAAATGAAATTAATAGAAAAAAAAAAAATAATAATAAATTTATCTTTCCCCCTAAAAATAATAAAGTATAAAAAATTCTTATAAATAAAATTCTGGAATATTCTGCTATAAAAATTAAAGCAAACCCGCCAGCACCGTATTCAACATTAAATCCTGAAACTAATTCTGACTCCCCTTCAGCAAAATCAAAAGGGGTTCGATTAGTTTCTGCTAATATAACAATAACCCATATTATTCTAATAGGAAAAACTAAAAATATAAAAAATATTCATTTTTGATATAATAATAAATTTATTAAATTTAATCTATAAATAAAAATTAAAATTCTTATTAATATAATAATTAAAGTAACTTCATAAGAAATAGTCTGAGCAATTGCCCGTAAAGCCCCTAATATACTATACATAGAATTAGAAGATCATCCTGATAATATAATAGGATAAACCCCAAATCTTAAACAACAAAAAAGGAATATAACCCCTAAATTAAAAGAATATATTTTTATTAAAAAAGGTAAACAAAATCAAATAATTAAAGAAATAAATAAAGAAAAAACTGGAGAATAATAATAAATTAATTTATTTGAATTTATAGGAAATACTTGTTCTTTTGAAAATAATTTAATAGCATCACAAAAAGGTTGTAAAATTCCAAAATATCCTATTTTATTAGGCCCTTTTCGTAATTGCATAAAACTTAAAACCTTTCGTTCTAATAAAGTAAAAAAAGCAACTCTTACTAACACACAAATTACTAACAATAATCTTCTAATTAAAATTATTAAATAATCAACTATATTTATTATTTTTATCATTTTTATTTATTATAATACCTCTTTAAAAAAAAATAAAATATAAATAAATTTTAATATTAAAAATTAGTATTACTATAAATTTTTATTTTTTTTTAATTAAAAATAAAAAATAATTTATATATATACTATAAATTATTATTACAAAAAAAATAAAATTAATTTTATTTACTTTATTACTTACTATTTATAAAAAAAAATTTTTATATATTTAAATTCTAAAATTAATACACTTTATCTGCCAAAATAGCGTTACACAAAAAATTTTAATTTATTTTTTTTAAAACAAATAAAATAATTTAACTAAAAATTATATAAAACTTTATTTATTAATTTAATTTATATTTAAAATAATTCAAAAATTTTTAAAACAATTTATAATATTAACTCCTTTCGTACTAAAATATTATTTATAAAAAAAGATAAAAACCAACCTGGCTTAAACCGGTTTGAACTCAGATCATGTAAGAATCAAAAAGTCGAACAGACTAAAAATTTAAACTTCTACACCTAAATTTATTTCTTAATCCAACATCGAGGTCGCAAACTTTTTTATCAATATGAACTCTCAAAAAATATTACGCTGTTATCCCTAAAGTAACTTTTTTTATTAATCTAAATTTTTAAATTAAGATCTTTATAAAACAATTAAAATTGATTATTTTTTTAATTTATTTAAGAATTAAATAAATCTTTAAATCACCCCAATTAAATATAATAAAATTTTATAGTTTAAAAAATTTCTATAAATAACTAAATTAATTATTATATAAAGCTTTATAGGGTCTTATCGTCTTTTTTTTATATTTTAATTTTTTTATTAAAATAATAAATTCAATAAAATTTAATATAATAAAATTTATTTTTTATTAAACCTTTCATACAAGTTTCCAATTAAAAAACTAATTATTATGCTACCTTTGTACAGTCAAAATACTGCAGCTCTTTAAAAAATTATTCAGTGAGCAGGCTTTATTTTAAAAAAATTTTTAAAAACAATGTTTTTGATAAACAATTAAAAATAATGTTGCCTAATTCATTAGACTAAAATATTATTACTTTTTTAAAAAATAATTTAAAAAATAACTATAACTATTTTATATAATATGTGTATACTATATATTACAATTATTTTTATTTTTTAACTTTATAAAAATTTAAATCTACTAATTCAATAATAATAACATTATTTTTTAAATTAAAATAATTTTTAAAATAAAAAATTAATTATATAAAAATAAAAATTATTTTTAAATAAATTTATTAAAACATATTAATTAAAAATATCTATTTTCAAGATTTTTTTTTACTAAATAAAAAAAAATATTTAAATAATTTACTTTAAAGCTCAACCCTTAAAATATTTTTATAAAAAACTAAAATAATAAATTAAAATTTTATTTAATTTTTATATTTAAATTAAATTTATTTCTTTTAAAATTATATAACTTTTAAAACAATAACTTTTCATTTTTAAAAATTTTTTAATTATATTTATTCTACAACAAAAATAAAAAATTTTTAAATTTTTAAAATTATAAATTATTTAAAATTTTAAATTTTTATAAATTAATTAATCCTGATACACAAGGAACAAAACCTTAATTTTTCTTTTTTAAAATTCATTATTTTTATTTCAATTTTCATTTTCATTACTCTTAACTATAAAATTTTAATTATTATTTTATTCTTTATTACTAAAACAAAAAAAAATTATTTTTATTAATTAAACTTTATCTAAAAATTATAACTTTCATATTTACTTCTTTTTCAAAAATTTATTTTTTTTTTAAATTTTTAACTTTCAATTCAAATTGATTTGCACAAATTTCTTTTTAATGTAAATAAAAATACTTTACTTTTTAAGCTTTAAATTGCCTTTCCAGAAACATTTTCCAATACTTCTACTATGTTACGACTTGTTTCATAAAAAGTTTTATTAATGAAAATGACGGGCAATATGTACATATTTTAAAACTTTAATATCAATTAATTTTTATTAATTAATTTACTTTTAAATCCAATTTTAAAATTAAAATTTCATTAATTTCTCCAAAAATAATTTTTATTGTAATTCATCACTTTCTTTATTATAAACTATACCTTGATTTAACATATTTTTTTTATATTTTTTTAAAAAAATTATGAACTTTTATAAATTTTTAAATATATTCTTATGATAACGATATATAAATTGTTTTTTACAAAATAAAGGAAAATTTTTGTGGATTATCATTTATAGGACAAATTCCTCTAATTAGGATAAAATACCGCCAAATTTGTTAAATTTAAAATTTTTAATTTATAATCCCTTATATTATATAATTTTTTACTAAAAAGAATAATAGAGTATCTAATTCTAGTTTAAACCAATTTTTTAAAAGACTTTTAAATTTTTACTTTTTTTATAAAATTTTGAAAATTTTGATAATTTAAATTTCACTTAAAAATTTTTTTTTAATTTTATAAATAAAATATTATAAATTTTATTACTATTTACTTTAAAATATAAAAAAAAATTCAATTTTAATTTTTGTGTAACCGCAATTGCTGGCACAAAATTTATTATTAAATTTTTATAATAACTATATTTTAACATTAATTAAATATATTCTATAATACTAATTACTACTAATTTAAATTTTTTAATTAATTTAATGTGTTTTCTTATATTTATTTAAAACATAATTTTTTTTAAAATTTTTATATGTAAAATTTTATTTAATTGAATTTTAAAACAAAAATTTTTTTAATGATTTTTATTATAATTTAAAAATTTTTTAATTTTATAAAAAAGAATTTAATTTTTAAATTTTAATTTAATTTAAATTTTTAATGTTTATTTTAAAAATATAAAAGATTAGTTTTTTTAACTTCAACCCCTTTTTAAAATAACAAAAACAACATACATTCTTCTTTAAAAAATTTTATATTTAAAAATTCTTTCTTTACATTTTATTTATACCCCCATTTAATACATTTAATATTTATTTTCAAAAAAAATTTAGATAAAAATTTTTTCTTATACAACAAAAATAAAATTAAAAAAAAAATTAAAAAAAATAAAAAATAAATAAAAAAGATAAAAA